GATGTTATTTGTAACAAGTAGTTTTGTTGGTTGGTTAATTGGTCACGTTTTATTCATGAAATGGGTTGGGTTGGTATTAGTCTGGATACGGCAAAATCACTCTATTAGATCTAATCTACTTATTCGATCTAATAAGTACCTTGTGTCAGAAGTGAGAAATTCTATGGCTCGAATCTTTAGTATTTTCTTATTTATTACCTGTGTCTACTATTTAGGCAGAATACCGTCATCCATGGTTCTCAAAGAAACCTCAGTAACGGAAGAAAGGGGGGAAAGCAGAGAAGAAACAGATGTAGAAATAGAAAAAACTTCCGAAACGAAGTGGACTAAAGAGGAACAAGAGGGATCCACCGAAGAAGATCCTTCTCCTTCCCTTTTTTCGGAAGAAAAGGAGGATCCGGACAAAATCGATGAAACGGAAGAGATCCGAGTGAACGGAAAAGAAAAAACAAAGGATGAATTCCACTTTCACTTTAAAGAGACATGCTATCAAAATAGCCCTGTTTATGAAACTTCTTATCTGTATGGGAATCAAGAAACTTCGAAGTTAGAAATACTAAAAAAAAAAGAAAAGATATTAGTAAATACAATTAAGAATAAGAAATATAAGAAAAGATAAGAGGAAATTCGTCCATTACCTACATATTTTAGTGCTTCTCCTATAAAGAAACTCAGAACACCAACTACATTCGTAATTCCATCAACTATTCGCCTATCAAAAACATGAGAAAATTCTGCTAATCCTCGTATACTGTTAGTTAAAGATGCTTTATAAAAAGAATCTATGTAACCACGATTATATGACCAATTATATATGATATTTATTATATTTTCTCCTAAAAAAAAAAGTTTAATAGGAGCCTTTTTTTTTAATGAATTCATTAAATTCAAATTTTTGAACGATGAATAAACAGGTTTATATAAAAGAAACGCTATAAATATTCCAAAAAGGGCTATACTGACAGAAAAAGTTGCATTTGTAACAAATTCATACCAATCCACAGAATTTTTATGTAAAAGATTTATAGATGAGTTTAACCATTTGGATAATATATCCAAATCTTTTCCTTCTTGAGTAAAAGGAATACCAATAACTCCAACAAAAAAAGTAAATAAAACTAATAGAAGCAGCGGGAATAACATAGTATTATCTACTTCATGAGGATAGGATAAAGTCTTTGTACTATCAAAAGGGGAAATAGTCATAAAGGGTCTGGTTACATTATCATTAATTCGATATGTGTTTGTCGAAAGAAAAGAAGTACCAGCATTATTCTTGATTGGTAATAAAGTTAATAAACTCATTTGTTTTTTTTTTTTTTTACTTTCTTTACCCCATAAAGAAATGGAATGGGCCAAACTACTTGTTTTTCCACTATAATTTTGAAAGTTAATGTTTAAATATCCCTCAAAAGTTAGTAAATAGATTCGAAACATATAAAATGCTGTTAATCCTGCCGTGGAGCAAGCTAGTATTCCAACAATCTGTGAATACAACCAACTATCATTAAGAATTTCATCTTTAGACCAAAAACAAGCAAGAGGTGGAATACCACATAGAGAAAGTGTCCCTAAAAAAAAAGCAGTTTTTGTAATTGGCACATATTTTATTAAACCACCCATAAGAACCATATTTTGACTTTTATTTGGAGAATATCCAACAATAGGCTCCATTGAATGAATAATTGATCCAGATCCTAAAAACAACAATGCTTTGGAATAAGCATGAGTAATCAAATGAAACAAAGCTGTTCGATAAGACCCCATACCTAAAGCTAACATCATATACCCCAATTGAGACATTGTAGAATAGGCTAAACTTCTTTTAATATCGTTTTGAGCAAGAGCTAAAGTAGCTCCTAATAGTACTGTTATTATACTTAGCAAAGATATGAAATTCATTATGTAAGGTATAACTATAAAAAGGGGAAAAAGCCGAGCTACAAGAAAAATTCCCGCTGCCACCATAGTCGCAGCATGGATAAGAGCTGAAATAGGAGTAGGACCCTCCATAGCATCGGGTAACCATACATGAAGGGGAAATTGAGCAGATTTAGCAACTGCACCAGAAAATAATAGGAAGACACATACAGTTCCAAATAAAAAATGGACCCCATTAGTAGAAATTAAGTTATTGAATATTTCGAACAAGTCTCGAAATTCGAAACTACCTGTTACCCAATAAAGACCTAAAATTCCTAATAATAAACCAAAATCCCCGATACGGTTAGTTACAAACGCTTTTTGGCAAGCATTTGCGGCAAGGGGTCGTGTGAACCAAAAACCTATTAATAGATAAGAGCACATTCCAACTAATTCCCAAAAAAGATAAATTTGTATCAAATTAGAACTGGTAACTAATCCCAACATAGATGCATTGAAAAAACTCATATAAGCAAAAAATCTCAAGTATCCTTGATCATGAAACATATAATTATCACTATAAATAAGAACCATAACTCCGATAGTAGTGATTAATATTGACATAATAGAAGTAAGTGGATCGATCAAATAGCCAAACTCTAAAGAAAAATCATTATTGATGGTCCAAGACGATATATATTGAGAAATGGAACTCCTATTTATTAGTTGAATAGATAGGTCGGCTGAAAAAACCATAACTATACTTAATAAGAAAACACTATGAAAAGACCACATACGTCGAAGATTTTTTGTTGCCGTCGGAAAAAAGATAAGCCCTAGTCCTATTCCCATAGGAACTGGAAGTGGAAGGAGAGGTATGATCCATGCATATTGATATGTATGTTCCATAAAAAAATTTTTCTTTCAAAATTGTTTCTAATTCACCAGATCCTATCTAATTGTAAAAGAACAAAATTAAGATAGGTAATAACTAAAAAGGTTTTATTCTTAATTATTCTCAGTGTTTTTTCAATACTTTAAATATTCAAATCAAGAAGTGCAAATTGGTCAAATAACATGGAGAACTTCTTTGTGAAAATGGAATACTTCGTTTTTAACTAATGAAAATTGGAAAATTAGGTATATTCTTTCAACTGGGCCTATTAATAGGAAACTTTATATTTAAAATTTTTATTAGGTCAAAGTTGGGTTCGTAAATTAGTCGATGATTTTGATTCCAGGTATAAATGACTAAAATAAACTGAGATCGAAATGGAAGCTGTTTTTTTTTAGTAACTTAATTCTATCTTTTCACCTATAAAATTTTTTGTCCTTAGTAATATTTTCTGTAATTTTCATATACCTATGATTTTTTTATGAGGTTAGTAGCATATCATCTATGGATAGATAGATAATGAAGAAGAATTCGTTTTGAACAATAGATGTCTTTCACATCCAATGATATTATTGAAAAACCTTTTAAATTTTGAATGGCAGTTCCAAAAAAACGTACTTCTCTGGCCAAAAAGCGTATTCATAAAAGGTTGTGGAAAAGGAAGGGATATTGGGCAGCGTTAAAAGCCTTTTCATTAGGCAAATCCCTTTCTACTGGTAATTCAAAAAGTTTTTTTGTACCAACACCTAAATAATAAAAGATTCAAATAATCGCAATCGGACAAATGTTAATTTAGTGTAGAATATGACTACGAAATTTTTATTATCTAATGCAATACCTAGTAAAGCGTAATATGGAACTTTTTGACTCTTCTATTCTATATAGGATAAAAAATCCTGAAAGCAATATTTTGTTGCGAAATAAAAATCCCCACCTCGGAAATGATAAAACATAAAACATACTCAAAATAAACTATTTGAAACCTTCTATCTGGTGGGGGTTTTTATTTCCCCCATCTCCCCTTTTCGCACAATCTTTTTTTTATGATTTCCTAAGATAGGAGGTAGCACTTTTTATTTACAAATACAACAATGGAGAGCATAAAAGACCTGAACAAACCTCACTATTAAGTTTATTAAGTTCACTAATTTGGACATTTACTAAAAAAAGTTCCGAACAGTTAATTAACGCATTAAATCTCGACACTTGAATAATAATAGCTTATTATTATTTTAAGTAAGCCGCTATGGTGAAATTGGTAGACACGCTGCTCTTAGGAAGCAGTGCTTGAGCATCTCGGTTCGAATCCGAGTGGCGGCACATTCTCTTCTAAAAGAGATACAATAAGTCCTATAATGAATTCAATTCCGATACCTTATTTTTAAAATGGATATGATATTTTTTACTGTCGAACATATATTAACTCATATTTCTTTTTCCCTTGTTTCAATTGTAATTACAATTTATTTGATAAGCTTAGTAGTCGATGAAATGATAGGACTCTCTAATTCTTCTGAAAGAGGTCTAATAGCTATTTTTTTCTGTATAACAGGATTATTAATTATTCGTTGGATTTATTCACACCATTTTCCATTAAGTGATTTATGTGAATCATTAATTTTCCTTTCGTGGAGTTTCTCGATTATTCATATGTTTCCATATTTAAAAAACAAAAACTTACGCGTAATAACTGCACCAAGTGCTATTTTTACTCAAGGGTTTGCCACTTCGAGTCTGTTAACTGAAATGCATCAATCCACAATATTAGTACCCGCTCTGCAATCCCAGTGGTTAATGATGCATGTAAGTATGATGTTATTGGGTTATGCAGCTCTTTTATGTGGATCATTATTATCAGTATCTCTTCTAGTCATTACATTTAGAAAAGATATCCAAATTTTTGCTAAAAGCCATTTATTTTTTACTGAGTTATTTGACTTTGGTCAGATCCAATACATGAATAAAAGAAGGAATGTTTTACAAAGCACCTCCTTTGATTCGGCTAAAAATTATTACCGATCACAATTGATTCAACAATTAGATCATTGGAGTTATCGTGTTATTAGTCTAGGGTTTATCTTTTTAACTATAGGGATTCTTTCCGGAGCAGTCTGGGCTAATGAGGCCTGGGGATCATATTGGAATTGGGACCCAAAAGAAACTTGGGCCTTTATTACGTGGACTATATTCGCGATTTATTTACATACTCGAACAAATATAAATATGAAAGTTGCAAATTCTGCAATTGTAGCTTCTATGGGCTTTATTATAATTTGGATATGCTATTTTGGGGTCAATCTCTTAGGAATAGGGCTACATAGTTATGGTTCGTTTCAATTAACATCTACTTGAATAAAAAAAAAAAAAGAATAAAAAAAAGGCCTACCGATTAGAGATAGAAAATAGCGTAAATAAAAATCTACGAAATCTTAGTTGAAGTCGTCAAGAGCCGTTTGAATCAATACAATACTTGATTCAAATGGCTCTCACAAAGGCTAAATAGATCCAGTTAAAATTCTTTTTCTATTAATGAGTTAATTAAAGTTAATAAGTCAAAAATTTTTCTTTTTTATTGTATAACGCACAATAAAAAAATAAATGGATTTTTTTATACAAAAATTATCTATAAAAGTATTTACCTAAAATACTTTGAACCTTATCAACTGATAATGAAAACACGAAATCCGGGTAAAGACCAATACCTATTATGGGTAGAACGATGGAGATCGAAACAAATAATTCTCTTGGTCCCGAATCAAAAAAATAGGAATTTGGAACAGTAAATAGCTTGTATCCATAGAACATCTGGCGTGACATAGATAATAAATAAATAGGAGTTAATATCATCCCCATTGCCATTACACAAGTAATTAGTATTTTTGTCATTAAAAGATATTTTTGACTAGTAATTAGTCCAAAAAAGACTATCAATTCCGCAACAAAACCACTCATGCCCGGTAATGCAAGAGAAGCCATCGATAATATACCGAACATGGTGAATATTTTGGGCATTAAGATAGCTATCCCGCCCATTTCATCGAGATAAACAAGACGGATTCGATCATAACCCGTTCCTGCCAAGAAAAAAAGCCCAGCACCAATAAAGCCATGAGAAATTATTTGTAAAAGAGCTCCGTTGAGGCCCGTATCAGTAATAGAGCCAATTCCTATAATTATGAAACCCATATGAGATACAGAAGAATAGGCTATTCGTTTTTTTAAATTACGTTGGCCAAGAGATGTTAAAGCTGCATAGATTATCTGGATCGTACCCACTATTATCAACCATGGAGAAAATATCGAATGAGCGCGGGGTAATAATTCCATATTGATCCGAACCAACCCATATGCTCCCATTTTTAATAAAATTCCAGCTAGAAGCATACAAGTACTGTAATGTGCTTCCCCGTGGGTGTCTGGTAACCAAGTATGTAGGGGTAGAATCGGTAATTTGACAGCAAAAGCAATAAGAAATAAAATATAGAATATTATTTCCAATGCCACAGGATAGGATTGATTAGCTAATATTTCTAAATTTAATGTTGGTTCATTGGAACCATATAAACCGATCCCCAGAACTCCCATTAACAGAAAAATGGAACCTCCTGCAGTGTACAAAATAAACTTGGTAGCTGAGTATAGACGTTTCTTTCCTCCCCACAAGGATACAAGTAAATAAACAGGAATTAATTCTAACTCCCACATGATGAAAAAAAGTAAAAGGTCTCGGGAAGAAAATGATCCTATTTGGCCACTATACATTGCTAACATCAAGAAATGGAAAAATCGTGAATCTCGAGTAACTGGCCAAGCCGCTAAAGTAGCTAAAGTAGTAATAAATCCCGTTAATAAAATGGGTCCTATAGAAAGTCCATCTATTCCTAATCTCCAGTAAAAAGAAAAAAAATGTATCCATTTATACTCCTCTGCCAGTTGTATTAAAGGATCGTCGAATCGGAAATGATAACGGAATGCATAGGTCATTAGAAGGAGTTCTAGGATACATATACATATAGTGTACCACCTTATTATTTTATTTCCTTTCTGAGGGAGAAAGAAAATAAAAGAACCCGCAGATATCGGAAAAGCTACAATTAATGTTAACCAAGGAAAAAAGTTCATGGTAAAGATAAGATACACTTAGACCATAAAAACCCGTACTAAAAAAAAAAGAAATAGAAACTATATATTATTTTGAGCACGGGTTTTTGTCGGTAAAAAATGGATTAGTGCTATTTTTTTTGAACGTATCAATAAGCTAGACCCATGCTACGAGTTGTTTCATGCCATAAATAAACCCGAACACTCAAGAAATCCGTTGGACAAGCGGATTCACATCGTTTACAACCAACACAGTCTTCTGTTCGTGGGGCGGATGCTATTTGTTTAGCTTTACACCCGTCCCACGGTATCATTTCTAATACATCTGTGGGGCAGGCTCGAACACATTGAGTACATCCTATACATGTATCATAAATCTTTACTGAATGTGACATTGAATCTCTAAATTTTTGAATGTCATAAATTTTCAATCTAATAAACTTGTACATGAATCATGTATTTAGATATCAGATGAATCAATGATTTACCAAAATTTTTATACAAAATTAATTTATGGATCAGCTTATACAAAAGAGTAAAGATACTTTTATTGAGTACATCTTCGTAAACAGGAATATGAACCTATATTTAATATCATACATACTAATTGGACTTACTGAATAACAATTTTTTTATTTGCGTTGATAAAGATTCAAATTTTGGAATGCATATTATTTATTCAACAAATTTGATTGATTGGTGCGAGTTGATTTTCTATTACGATAAATTGAGGAAATAATTGCTGGTCCAATAGCTGCTTCAGCGGCTGCAATAGCTATGACAAAAATGGAGAAAATATCTCCTACTAATTGGCGGCTATCAAAAAAATCAGAAAATGTTACGAAGTTTATATTAACTGCATTTAGGATAAGTTCAAGACACATAAGGGCTCTAACCATATTTCGGCTCGTGATCAATCCATAGATACCGATAGAAAATAAATAGGCACTCAAAACAAGTACATATTCGAGCATCATTGACCGACTCCTTATCAATCTTGATTCATTTCAATATGAACAACAACTCAACTTATTCTATTGACTAGAATCTAAAAAGTACGGAACAAGGACAAAGAAATATATTTCTAATATTGAGAATAGGTAATAGATTGAATTAAAAGCATTTCTTATCTTATCTATGCTATGAACGTTCGAAAGCTTTATTACTGACGAGCTACCGCAATTGCACCTATCAAAGCAAATAAAAGAATTATTGAGATGAGCTCAAATGGAAGAAAAAAATCTGTTGATAAATGAATCCCAATTTGTTGACTATTACTTATCAAATCCTGTTCTACAATATGGTTTGATCTTGTAGTCCAAATAATCCCGTACCATGAGGTATCTGGAATAGTAGTAATTAGTGAAACAAAAATACTTGTACAAACCACTGAAGTAACTCCATCTCCAACAGTCCACAACTGGAAATCTTTGTAATATTCTGAGCCATTAATAAACATCACAGCAAATATGATTAAAACATTTATAGCTCCCACATAAATAAGAAGTTGGGCAGCAGCTACAAAATGGGAATTCGATGAAATATAGAATAAGGATATACAAACAAGAACTAATCCCAATGAAAAGGCGGAATAAATTGGATTAGTAAATAATACTACTCCTAGACCTCCTAATATAAGACCTGATCCCAGAAAGATTAAAAGAAAATCATGTATTGGTCCCGGTAAATCCATTATATATAATATAAAATAAGAAATAAAAAAATCGAAATGTTTCATGAACTTATTGATCGGACCAGGAAAAGTAAAATTATCGGGGATATCTATTTTTTTTTTTTAATTGAAAGAATAAATGTGTATTGATATAGGTTCAAAAATAGGACCAATATCATTCTTTTTTGAGGTTCAATTCGGCAGTTCAAAAAAAAATTCCTTTATTTAGATCAAAAGACGACATTAGTAATTCTAAATTTTTTATAAAAGGGGGTTTTAGCCATTTTTTATTTGAGGCGCATTCCAGATTGTTCGAATTGTGTAATCGTCAATTAATGCCAATGGTAAACGACCCAAAGCAATTTGATTATAATTCAATTCGTGACGATCATACGTAGAAAGCTCATATTCTTCAGTCATTGATAAACAATTTGTGGGGCAATACTCAATGCAATTACCACAAAATATACAGATTCCAAAATCAATACTGTAATTAAACAATTGTTTCTTTCGGATCCTAGTTTGTAGTTTCCAATCAACAACAGGTAAATTTATAGGGCATACGCGAACACATACTTCACAAGCAATGCATTTATCAAATTCAAAGTGAATTCGACCACGGAAACGTTCTGATGGAATTAATTTCTCATAAGGATATTGAATCGTTACAGGTAAACGATTTGCGTGGGATAAAGTAATCATAAAACCTTGACCGATATACCTTGCAGCTCGTACTGTTTGTTGACCATAATTGATGAAACCAGTTACCATAGGGAACATATCGTGAATAGGTATGAATAATTTGATGATTGTTTCCTTCTCTTGTTTGAGATAAGTCTACGTATAGACTCGCATGGTTAGAGTGAAAGGAGTTGGGAAGAAGTTGTTAATAATAAATTACCGAGAGAAATAGGTAAAAGAAATTTCCATCCAAGATTTAATAATTGATCCATTCTCAGCCTAGGTAACGTCCATCTTGTTGTAATAGGAATGAACAAAAACAAATAAGTTTTAACTAATGTAATCAAAATACTAATGATTGTTCCAAAGACTCCGCCTGCTTTTTCAAAAAGTTCAGGAACGAATATATATGGAATAGAGAGATTCCAACCGCCCAAGTAAAGAACTATTACAAAAAATGAAGAAACTAATAGATTTAGATAGGACGCAACAAAAAATAAACCAAATTTGATACCTGAATATTCGGTTTGATAACCTGCTACTAATTCTTCTTCTGCTTCTGGTAAATCGAAGGGTAACCTCTCACATTCTGCTAGGGAAGCAATTAGAAAAACGATAAACCCTATCGGTTGACGCCACAAATTCCACCCCCACAAACCATATTTTGACTGTGCTTCAACTATATCAACTGTACTTGAACTATTAGATAATCATAGTCGATGATAACATTACTGTTACTATCGCTATTACAGAACCGTACATGAGATTTTCACCTCATACGGCTCCTCTAGGAGCCTAAATAAATTTAAGGACCGGGTTAGTATTTTTTAACGCCATATACTTGTATGTTAGATAGAGTCAAAATATATGGAAAAGCCCCGAATTAGCCCAATGTAATTCCGTCTGCTATAAAAAAAGTATTTCTGAATTAATCTCATCCTTTACTTTTACTTTAATTGTAAAAATTTCAATATTTTTTTTTTTTTGAGTAATAACTTACTCCGTCAATAAAATACTCCTTTTAGTAATATATATATAAATATTTCAACCCAGGATTTTCGATTACGAAAAAAGCATTACATACATATTCCATTACTTCATCACTCATTACAGGACTTTTATCCCTCTGAATCTAACTATATTAAAGAAAGAGTCGCTCTTTTTTATTGGAATTGCATTCTTTCTAGTTTGTTCGTTCCTGTTCTTCTTTCTCAAAAACGGAAAAAAGGGGGTCTTTTCAAAAAGGATTCTTTCGTTCCTGATAGTTTTTTTTCAGTGGATAGGGGCATACTCTGGATCGGAATCGTGGGAAGTACTACCGGATCATTTCTACCAACTTAAAGCCCCAATGAGTGTTCCTTTTATGCGGAAATGCTTTTTTGTATAATTTGCATAATCTCTATTACTAATCCTTTGTGTACCTTGGTATTTCTAACCACCCACTCATTTTTTATCAACTCACTATTATGGTAATACATACAAACGATAGTGAAAAACCCATAAAGTTGGTTGTTATTTTAAACCCGCTTCAAGTCAGGATGGTCAATCAACCGATCTTGGGATAAACAGTGTGAATTACTTATGTTTACTTATGTTTAATCCTTATACATAGGAAATGAGACTTACTATTTTTACTGCAAATTTCGAAGCTGTTTTCTTTCACTCATAGAACTATCTGATTGTGTTCATCAGTCGGGTTAATGAACAAAAAAAGAAAGCGATTTCTTTAATAACGAAAAGAAAAGGACAATAGGGAAAATGTTTCAACGAATCGCACGTAGAGATATTGATAACACGCATAGAGTTAATGGTATTTCATAACTAATCGATTGAGCAGCAGCCCGTAAACCACCTAAAAAAGAATATTTATTATTTGATCCATATCCTGACATAAGAAGTCCAATTGGAGAAATACTTGAAATGGCAATCCATAAAAAAACACCAATATTGAGATCGGCTAGAACAAGATGATAGCCAAAAGGGATTACTGAATAACTTAATAGAATTGATATGACTGCTATGGATGGTCCGATATTGAATAAATAAGTATCGCCTCTAGATGGAAGAAGATTTTCTTTGAAAAGTAGTTTTGTACCATCTGCTAAAGCTTGGAGAATTCCAAAAGGTCCAGCATATTCAGGTCCAATACGTTGTTGTAGCCCCGCAGCTATTTCTCTTTCTAACCACACAATTACTAGTACACCTATTGTGATTCCTACTATAACAGTCAAAATCGGAATAAGCATCAATATGATTTCATACACATCTTTTAAGGATTCCCATTTTGAAAAAGCATTGATATCTTGTACTTCTGTTCTATCAATTATCATTTCAACGATCAACTTCTCCCATAATGATATCTATACTACCTAGTATCGTCATAATATCAGCCAATTTCATTCTTTTAACTAACTGAGGAAGAATTTGCAAATTGATAAAACCCGGTGGTCGAATTTTCCATCTCCAAGGAAAAATTCGACCATCTCCTAGCAGAAAAATACCCAATTCGCCCTTTGGGGCTTCGACTCTCGCATAAAGTTCTTGTTTCGACAATTCAAAAGTAGGAGAGGTTTTTTTACTAATGAAGCGATATTCAAAATCATTCCATTTGGAATCCCTTACTTTCTCAAAACATCGTATTTCTAAATTCTCATAAGGTCCTCCCGGAATTCCTTCCAAAGCTTGCTGAATAATTTTGATAGATTCCTCAATTTCACTGATCCTTACTAAATAACGAGCTAACGAATCTCCTTCTTTTTGCCATTGGACTTCCCAATCAAATTCGTCATAACACTCATAATGATCAACTTTACGAAGATCCCATTCTATTCCGGACGCTCGTAGCATTGGGCCCGATAAACCCCAATTTAGTGCTTCTTCTCCACTCAAAATTCCTACTCCCTCAACACGTTCTAAAAAAATAGGATTCCGTGTAATAAGTTTTTGATATTCCGAAATTCCGGTTAAAAAATAGTCGCAGAAATCAATGCATTTATCTATCCAACCATGCGGTAAATCAGCGGCAACTCCTCCGATACGAAAAAAATTATGCATCAATCTCATACCAGTAGCAGCTTCGAAGAGATCATATACTAATTCTCGTTCTCGGAAAATGTAGAAGAAGGGAGTTTGTGCACCAATATCTGCCATAAAAGGGCCAAGCCATAATAAATGAGAAGCTATACGACTTAATTCTAACATAATTACTCTAATATAACTGGCTCGTTTAGGTACTTGAATATTCCCTAACTGTTCCGGTGCATTTACGGTTATGGCCTCGGTGAACATAGTAGCCAAATAATCCCAACGAGTTACATAAGGTAAATATTGTATAATTGTTCTATTTTCTGCAATTTTTTCCATTCCTCTGTGTAAATACCCCAATATTGGTTCACAGTCAACAACATCTTCACCATCTAGAGTAATGATGAGTCGAAGAACGCCGTGCATTGATGGGTGTTGAGGTCCCATATTTACTATCATAAGTTCATTTCTTATAATTGGTACATTCATAGGTTGTTCCTTGATTCATTTTTCTAGGAATTGCAGAAAACAAAAAGAAATTCAGCAAAAGTCATGATCCAATAACCAATAAATTGAATTTTAGTTCTTGAAATTAACGAATTTTTGGTTCCCGAATATCCAGTCGATCAATTAATTCTTTATAACGTATTCCATTTTTTTTTGACAAATAAGCCAGCAGTCGTTGACGTTTTCCCAGAATTTTTTTTAGACCTCTCTGAGATAAATAATCTTTTCTGTGCAATTCCAAATGTGAAGTAAGTCTTCGGATTTGCTGCGTGAAATTTACTACTTGAAATTCAACGGCTCCTTTGGTTTCTTCTTTTTTTTCTTGTTTTTGGGAAATAACTGAGAAAACGGAATTCTTTAGCATATAAAGTAAATCCTCTCCAACTTTTTAAAAATATGAATTTTATGAATCAGTAATAATAATGTTGGACATTTTAATTTGGTAGATTTTTTTTCGTTCTGGGCTTTTTAATTTTTTGAAAATCAAATAACCATTAATAATCCAACTCCGTTTTTTATTTGATTCATTCTTTAGATAGAAAAAGGGGTGGAACTCAGAACATAAAAGAGAGAAAAATTAAACTTTAAATAATCCAAAAATTTTGATGAATTATGGATCGAATTGATATATTATTGAATTAGTATTCATGTATTAGAATAGAATATAAGACAATACGTGTCTACGTCTGTTTAGTTTTTTCTGGGCGATATGTTACAGAATAGAAATCAAAATATCCTATCATGCATTTCATACATTTAGAATTGTGAATACATAGGTATTCTTAACATACTGAAAGAACTCCCAGTATTAGTATTAAACCAATAACGATTCATAGAAACTAAATCTTCTAATTGACAAGTCGGCCAAAGAAAAAACTTTAATCTATTAAGACGGTTGCTTTCAACCAAAAATGGACCATAAATTTTTACATTGTTTCCGTTGCCAAATACCATATTTAGATCTATACCTTTGGTTTTTTTTGAATTAAAAGAAATTAAAATTCTTAACTCTTTGCGACGGCTTGGCGATAAAATAGTTTCAAGAACAAGTAAACTGGAATTTTTTATGTCTCTATTTCCAAGAATTTTTTGCTCTTTTGCAATGGATTTTTCAAAATCCTTTTTTTCTCGATACCTTAGATTAGGTTGATAATTAGTCTTCTGAAATAATGAAATCCGTATGGTTTGATACATAAGAAATTGTCCAGGATTATTTATAGACATACGAACGGGTTCAATAAAAAATATCCCCCTTTGCATCCATTCTGTAACATACTTATGACTCGGCATTATATCTAGATTTATTGTTCCTCTTTGAATAGCGGATAGAGCGCTTTCTCGTGGATTTCGCAAGCTAAGCAGGAGACAATATACTTTGATATTTTTCATTATTGTTATATTGAAAAAAAAAGACCATCTCAATTGAACAAGCAAATGACTTGTTAGTACAAAATCGAGGTCTTCCTCTGTATTGCTTTCGTTTATACGTTTTTTTATGTCTGATTCCACACTATAGTCTAAAAAATCACCATAGTCTGAAACATCTTTTTCTTGGTTTAAGAGAACAGATCCAAGATTCCATTTTTGCTTTAGAGTGATATTCTTTTTTTCACTCAAACTTTTCTTTTCATTAAAATTTAAAAGAAGTGATTGGATTGGTATGCTCCACAGTTTTAATTTATATACATTATAAAGCAGTATCAATTCTGGTAAGAACCAAAGTTCTTTATTCAAAATAGGAAATTCTTCGTTCATTCCCAGCCAATCGAAAAAGCTTTGAATCCTTGGGTGGGTTTGCTCAGTTTGGCGAGTCGTCAAATCAAAAAGACCCCTCTTATCGATTTGTTCAATTAGTTGATAATTACTTATCTTAGTATTCTTGGTATTAGTCTGGATCCAGGCTTCAATATTGACCCTTTTTCTAAGACACAACTGGATAATTCTGTAATAAAAAACGGATTTATCCATATCTGTAATAGCTTTTTCGCCTAAAGAAGTGTTATCTCCTAGCGTAAAAAGTTTTCTTTTATTTGTGTTGTAATTATAGGATATTTTTTGGTTATTGTTTACCTGTGATGGTAAAAAAAAAATAGATGAGTTCTTCTTATTTTCAGAATTAATAGATTTATATGATAAGAGATCATATCGAGAATTTTTTTTTAAATTCCCTTTGTGATTTGATAATGAGTTTAATCCATAATCATGAATTTCCTTTTCGTAACGAATTAACCCATCGTTTTCATATAAATCCCCTTTTGATAAATCCTTATTTTCATTTTGGTTTATAGAGGGGCTATTTTTGTTCTTTTTCCATTTTTTTGGTACCAATCCAGACCATCTAATATGAGATATATTATATTGATAATGATTCTGTAACCAGCTTTTCCATTCATTTATTCCATAAATAAGAAGTTTCTTATCTGTTAATTCCGAATCAAATATTCCTTGTATTCCAAAATCATCCGTTATTTTATCTTTAAGAAAAAGAGCTGTTTCATGATATTGACGTGCAGATCTTAATCTTAAGTTGTATAAGTTAAAAATGCGGCTTTGTGATAATTTATACCCTACAAAGGCTTGTGATAAAGAGGATAAGTCAAAAAACAATTTTGAATTTTTATTACTAATATAAAAAGAGGACTGTCTAAAGTTTCTAAAGTCAATTTTTGTTTCTTTTTTATTTACTTCATTATTGCACGTGTACTTATCCATTTTTTTTTTTTTTGATTCAAAATCAAAAAAAAGTTGTCCCTTGATCCTTATTATATTAATAACTAGGACGATAGCAATGTATATTCTTTCAAAAAAAAAAATTATAAAATACTGTGAGTTAAAGATTAATCGAGTCAGTCGGTTTTTTACTATTTGACAAATAATTTGTATTTTTTTTAATTCTAATCTTTTTATGCCATGCCGCTTTTTGTTAAACCTGTTATTTATCTCAGGAGTTCTAAATTTTTTTTTCTTGTCTTTTATTATTTTTTCTAGTTGATTTCTGATTGTACTTGTTCTAATAGTCATATCTTGCATTTTTTTTTCTGTTAGCAAATGTTTTGTCCAATTTTTCGATCGAGTTGGAATGGGCGATTCGTGAATTATTTGATTATTTTTTATCAAATCTTTGTCATTTTTAGTTTCACCCCCTTCATCTAGCTCGCTCAACCCAAATAAAAAAATTCTGCTTTTTTTTGAGGGGTTGTTTATTACTCTGTTTAGAACTAGACCACTTTTGTTAATCCAGTTTTTTAGTTCTTTTAACATTTTTAAAATAAAAAAAAAAATTGTTTTTAATTTTCTCATTTTTTTTATGAGTTCTTTAAAAATGGGTACAAAAAAGGAAGGCTCTTTTTGGGGTGAACCAAAAGGCTGTTTGGTTGTCCTCCCCCACACAGTTAAAAAACTAATTTTTTTTTTATTTTTCAATCGACCCATTTGAGGGAATTCAGGTTTCGATCTATGCCAAGGTTTCAGATAGAAAGGAAATAGGATCTTTATCTGAATACCTTCACTTAACCAGTTTTTCGGCAAGTCTTTTTCGGATAGTTCAACACCACTATAAGTGCATTTAACATGCGTTTCCTTATTCCAATTTTCGAAATCCTCGGACCATTCGGGAAATTGAAATAATAAGATACGGCCAATATTTTTAGCTATTATCAATGAGGGTAATATAATATATTTCCTAAGAATTGATTTTATTATTAATATACAACTCCTTGTTACTTGAGGAGTTAGAATACCATCTGGAGGTTCCTCCGCTATTTCAATCCCTATTGTTGCTTCTCTTTTATACTTCTCATTTTTTTCTTTTTTTTCTGAAAGTTCAAATTCTTTAGTTTTTTTCATCCAATTTCGGAAACTGAGTTTAATCAGGCCATAGATATCAAAATAAGAAAAGATTGATTTCTCGAGTCTGTACAAAAAAAGTGGGGAATGTACATTTGCTTGAGACAGTTTTAAAATCGGTATTTTACGCCTTTGAGCTCGTATAGAGCCCATGATTATATTTCGACGAAAATCCGATTCTTCTGCATACTGCATCAAATAAAATTCCTCTGGTTCTGCTTCGTAATTAGTATAAGTAGGCTCATTTATAGTAAAAACCACTGAAAATCTTGCTTTTCTTGACCGCATTCCAGGGTCCTCTAATACGGCTGCTTCGTATTCTCCTTCTTGCCGTTCAAACTCGTCAATTAATTTGTATGACCGTCGAGGTATTTTTTGATTAATTCCCTTTATTCCCACTGATAATGTTTTTAGTTTTTTATCATACATATTCATTATCTTTTCAAATTCTATAAAATTATTAGAAAGAATAAGACCGTGTATTTTATTTATTAAAGGAGTCTCTAGCCTTTTTTTTATGGAACTTTCACTAAAGAGTGGCGGTGACAATATGCTTTTTGTTGGTCCGCGGTAGGGACCATTTAAGACGGGATCATTTTTTTTTAGCAAATATTCTTTTTTTGCTTCATGAATACGAAATCTAGTTAATAAATCTAGACAAAGATATCTTTTTTGTAGAGCCTCTAGTCTACTTAGAAATTCATTTCTTAGTTTCGTTTTGTTTTGCTCAGTTTTATAAACCCATGTATTTTCTAGTTCATCAGAGATTGAATCTATCGATTCTACCGATCTGAAAAAATTCATCTTTCTTTCTAGCATTTCAAAAAAAGTTTTTAAACTGGGTGGGTAGGTAAAAGAAATTCTTTTTTTTTCATTATCTTGACACGAAAAAAAAAAATATTGTGACATTT